AGGAAGTGCTAAATAATTTCTTTTTCCTTTCCTTTATCTGTTGATGTAAAATGATGCTGTATTTAATATAAAATTCTTACAATGAAAGATATTATCATATTTCCACAATTCAATTTTAAGTGGATGGGAGATCTATAAATTTATTTTTCATGGTTGTAGAGGCAGTTTTTGTTAGAATCCCCCCTTTTTATTTTAAGGAATTTGTTAATTGTCCAGTAACAAATATGATTCGATGAAAGAAAGTGAAAAAAGAATAAAATAATTGGAATCAATAGTTGTAATGAATTGTTGGATTGGATCTCAATCCAAATTTGGATCTAGCTACAAGGAAGAGGCTTTATTTTAAAATATCGAACGAGGAAACATAGTATTCCATAAAAATGGAATTCAAAATAATAATTCAAAAAGAGTTTCGTTTTTAAATGAAGTTACACGATCCAGTTCGTTTATTCTCGACGACTTGGTTGATAGGAATCGCGAGATGGCTAGATCTTAGAAATGATGAATCGGTTTCATTTTATATGCCTGTTACTTTCTCTTTTTTCGTGCCGTCTATAATGATAGATGAATCCAAAACTTTCAATTGGACTTATTATTTCAATTGGTATTTTTGTATATCTTCCTATGTTAGAAAAATGGAAACTTAGGTAAATACTTTAGAAACATATGTATAAAAATACCATATTTCATTTAGCCCTTTCATGCTTACTATAACCAGTTATTTCGGTTTTCTACTAGTGGCTTTAACTATAACTTCAGCTTTATTTATTGGTCTGAGCAAGATACGACTTATTTAAAATTTCTATTTGAAAGAAACAATTCAGAAAGGAAATGCTTCTGTGAGATTCTGTGTATTCTAGAGTTATTTACCATGTCAATTGTCAATTCTTGGTCATTGAGATTCACATCAATTCGGATTAATATTTAGGTATAGATATTACCGCTTTTTTTCTCCTTTTCAAAAAATTGAAATGATTGAAGTTTTTCTATTTGGAATCGTGTTAGGTCTAATTCCTATTACTTTGGCTGGATTATTCGTAACTGCATATTTACAATACAGGCGTGGCGATCAGTTGGACCTTTGATTAATTCACATTTCTTTTTTTGATTGGCCTCCTCCTTTCTTTAATCCACAGGAGGTCAAATTCTAATTGTTGTGCAAGCGACTGAATCCATTTCAGTCTAATTGAATTCATGAAGAAAAAATCACGCTCTGTAGGATTTGAACCTACGACATCGGGTTTTGGAGACCCACGTTCTACCGAACTGAACTAAGAGCGCTTTCTTATCAGAATAGAAAAGGATGTAAAGAAAAGATTTTTTTTAAACTAATCCATTTTCATTTTCTATCTATATATTCTATAGTTTCATAAAAATGAACTTCCGCGCAACGCAATTTGAATCGATCTCAGCTGATTCCTCGTTACTGCTCAACGGGGCAGTAATAGGTAGGGATGACAGGATTTGAACCCGTGACATTTTGTACCCAAAACAAACGCGCTACCAAGCTGCGCCACATCCCTTCAAATTGTTCTACAGTATAATTGTAGAGAATTCCTTTCTTGTTTTCCACATCCCTATTTCCTGCATTGAGACACACAGCTTTTCTGTCCATTTCGTCTTTTTTGGCCTCATTTAACATATTTTTACATATAATAATAAGAAAAGGAAATCTTATGGATCGTTGTACATTTCAATTGGAATTAGGGATTCCGTGTACAACTCTAAACGGCCCTTAACTACATATGCATCTAATCATATATGCATTATCTTTATGTATTACAATAAAAAAGGAGGTTTTTCAATGCGAGATCTAAAAACATATCTCTCCGTGGCCCCAGTACTAAGTACGTTATGGTTCGGGGCTTTAGCAGGTATATTGATAGAGATTAATCGTTTTTTCCCCGATGCGTTGACATTCCCCTTTTTTTCATTCTAGCTATTGACACCGGAAGGAATGAAGAAGATTAGAAATAGAATCAAATATCTGTGACTAATCCCCCCTCCCTCTTTTCTCTTTTTTCCCTTTTTTTTTTCTAATTTTTAGAATTTAGAATAAGGGACGAAAGAGAAAGAATAAAAATGGATTCAACGTCTGCGAGACTCAGGTTCAAATTCGAATTAAAAATAGAGACGTGGGGGTAGAGTAGGAAAATCGGGGTCTAGGGCAAGAATACAAGATCTTTAACTGCCCTTCGGAGTTAAATAGAATTTCGAACTCATTCTCATTGTCTTGCTTATTATTTACTATGGCTTTTATGGCTTTGCTTTGATTTAATTGATTTTGATCTTTTAGAGTTGGATTTCAAGTTAATAACTTTTATTTTTTCCTTCCTTTCTTTTTCTTCATTTCGAATCAAAATAGAAGAGTTGAGTAAATCAAAAATCCAAAGGAGGTTCATGGCCAAGAGAAAAGATGCGCGGGTAACGGTAATTTTGGAATGTACCAGTTGTATACAAAACGGTGTTAAGAAGGTATCAACGGGTATTTCCAGATATATTACTCAAAAGAACCGGCACAATACGCCCAATCGATTAGAATTGAGAAAATTCTGTCCCTATTGTTACAAACATATGATTCATGGGGAAATAAAGAAATAGATTGAACCGAGTATGTCTTATCCTTGAAAGGAGAAAAATGACATTATATAGAACACATTGAAATATAAATAGAAGATATTGCATTTAAATAAAAAGAATCCTATTTGGAGTTAAAATTACAATTAAGAAATATTTCGGGATAAGAAATAAACTAAACAAACAAACCATGGATAAATCCAAGCGACCTTTTCTTAAATCCAAGCGATCTTTTCGTAGGCGTTTGCCCCCGATTCAATCGGGGGATCGAATTGATTATAGAAACATGAGTTTAATTAGTCGATTTATTAGTGAACAGGGAAAAATATTATCTAGACGAGTAAATAGATTGACCTTGAAACAACAACGATTAATTACTATTGCTATAAAACAAGCTCGTATTTTATCTTTGTTACCTTTTCTCAATAATGAGAAACAATTTGAAAGAATCGAGTCGACCACTAGAACTACTGGTCTTAGAACCAGAAATAAATAGGCTTATTTTTTGTTCACTTCAATCAGAATTCCAATTTGAACTCAAACATGGATTGGTGTTTTATTTGACAAATCTTAGAATCCAGATTATTGTGTCGTAAAAAAAAAAAACGAATCGGAAAAAAAAAGATTTTTTTATTGAACGTGTTCATTCATTTTGACTACTTTAGCGCATTTCTCATAGTAATTTTGACTTCAACTTCACCCTCCCGGAGTTCATTCTCCGGGGAACCCCATTTAAATTATTTCGGTGTATTCTTTCCAATCTACTTTTTCTCTGATTTCGTTGGAAATCATATAAAGACAATTCCTATTTGATATAGCTATTTGGGCCAGTATTTTACGATTAAGAAGCAACTGCCTCTTATATAGATCATGTATTAATTTACTATAACTATAAGATACTCCCTTTTCTCGAATTACTGCGTTTATTCGAGTGATCCACAAACGACGAAAATTTCTCTTTTGCTTATCTCTATCCCGATGAGCCGAAACCAAAGCTCTTATTTTCTGTTGAGTAATAGTTCGAGTAAGTCTTGAGTGAGATCCTCGAAAACTTGATGCAAATAAACGAATTTTTGTTCTACGTTTCCGGGCTATATATCCGCGTTTAACTCTAGTCATTGAATAAATAAAATTTTGACAAATAACTAATTGATTTTTTTCTTTCAGTTATTATTTTTCCCGTCCTGGCCTATTAATAACTAATAACCAAACGGATTTTTCCAATGTATAAAATACAAATTCCAATGGCTTTGGCTACTATAACCTTCCCGACCACGACTTTTTCTTTTTTGGGGTATTTTACTGGGAAATATGAAAGAAATTGTGGGTTTCCTCGTTTCTATGGTTACTTCTTAAACGGTGAGGTCTTCTCTATACACCGGAGCCCTTACTTCATTTAATATTTCATCAATGTTATTGGTAACTTGTATAGTTCACACCACACTCTTTGGCTCTACCTATGAATTATCCAGTAACAGGTCTTTCACAATGAGACCCGCCTATACAGTAACGGTATTTAATTAGGAAAGTTAGCTGGGTAGCTGACCCTCGTAGTCCGTTCTTGACTGAGCGAGAACTTCTTTTTTTTTTATTTTAATAAGATTTTTCCGCTTAATGGATAATCAGTTGCTACCAATGGAGAATTGTTTCTCATCTTAAATTCAGGTGATTGAATTTGCACCAACGGAAACCATAAACTTTATACACAATAGAAGGATAGATTTGCTTATTTTTAGATAGTGAATGGAGTTCCTTCTTCCATTCTATCCTATTCATTAGTACTGATCAGTCATACTGGAAGCAGTTTTCTTGCTTTTTCCTGTCAGCTCATGATCTAAACGAGTCGCACATACACCCTAGTACATGTTCCTCGACGCTGAGGACATCCCCGAAGAGCGGGGGATTTCGTGACATTTCGAATGGGCTGTCTTGTATTTCTAATAAGTTGTTTAATAGTTGGCATGTTGAGTCATATATATAATGGGCTGGTTTAGATTGATCCTAACCGGATTTTTTATTTATTTATATAGTAAACTCGGAGATAAAATATCAAATCACAGATTTGCACAAAATCCACTTTTTCATTCAACTGCTACAAGATCAACAATTCCATAAGTTTGGGCTTCTGTTGCTGACATAAAAACGTCTCTTTCCATGTCTTCAGATACAACCCATAAAGGTTTACGCGTCCTTTGTACATAAACCCTTGTGATGGTTTCGCGTAGTTTCAGCAGTTCTTCCGCTTCCAGGATAAATTCTCCCGTTTGTGCCTCATAAAAAGAACTAGCAGGTTGATGCATCATTACCCTGATAATAGAAGGTTTCTCTATCTGGTGTGATGAAAGAAACAGAAAAGAAAGATAAAGAATAATAGGAAAAAGGATAGAATTGAACAACCGTACGGGCATTATCTTTTATGCATTGCATACGGCTCTATAATCAAATTGACCCCTAACTTTTCCATTCAAGAAAGATAAAAAATAGAATCTATTAGCCCCAGATGGGTAAATGATCAAAATGCCACCCTTCTTTTTTTTTTCGGAGGAGTTCAAAAATACTATGATGGCTCCGTTGCTTTCTATTTTAAAATGGATTTTTTTTGTCTTTGATTCAGCAATCCCAAAGTTTCTTTTTGAGCCAATTAAAAAAATTTGGTTTTTTCGCACTCTTTTTTTTTATAACTTAAATATTGTTAAGAGCCCGTTAGTGTAAAAACAAACAAGTTTGTGACGCTGAATTGGACTTCCGATAGATAAGAGAAAGTCGGAAATATCTTTTATCTCATACTACTCTCTCGATACATAATCAAATCTTTTGAAAAAAAAAATACAAAATTTTTCATATCGAATTCGAAGTGCCATGCTATTATTACTTAATATTCATATGGCGAAGGCATAGTTTTCTTTTTTCTCTCAAATAAAAAAACTTCATTGGCGCCAAGCGTGAGGGAATGCTAGACGTTTGGTAATTTCTCCTCCAACCAGAATAAAAGATCCCATTGACGCGGCCAATCCCATGCATATTGTATGGACCTCTGGTCGTACAAATTGCATAGTATCATAAATGGCTATTCCGGGTATTATCCATCCACCAGGGGAGTTTATAAACAAATACAGATCTTTAGTCTCATCCTCGATACTGAGATATACCATAAGACCAATAAGTTGATTCGAGATCTCGCTATCAACCTCTTGGCCTAAAAAAAGTAATCTTTCTCGATAAAGTCGGTTGAGTAGGGTAAAATTGTATTCCTTAGGAACCGTACATGCACCTTTTGATGCATACGGTTCAAAAAAATTGCGAAGAAAAGAATCAATGTATAGATTCCAGTCCTCTTTCTTTTTCGGGTTTTTCTAATTTTTTAATGAAAGGGCTTTTTCTTCGATTTTTCAATAAAGATGAATTTTGATTTCTTCTTTGATAATAAAAAAAAAGGGTAAATAAACTTATCGAATTAACTTCTCATTGATGTATTCTTTCATCGAAATTCAATCCCAATTACGATGGTATTTTCTTGTTCCTGAATGGGTCTCTTTCATCTTTTTAGGTTTATGCTCTACTCCGGGTAAAGATTCGCCCGATTTTGATTTGCACATATAGGACAAATCTTCCCATCACCATTTCTTTTTGTTATGACTTTACAAATAATCATTTATGATACACATAGTAATCATAGATATATTACCAATTGGGTTTTTTTTTTAAACGGAGCCTGGATACTTCATTTTTTTCGTCCAGCCAAAGCCAACCATAAATTATTCTAATTGATATAATTCTATGAATTCCCCCAAATAATGCATTTAATTGCATTTCACGCTCCAATTTTTCGATAATTCAATTTCTCTTTCTTGGGCGAAACAGAGGATATCTCGGTCGGGGGAGAGAATGGGGAAATCCCATATGACCCAAGATATCTGACAAGTCGCACTATACGTCAACCCAAGATGCATCTTCCTCTCCAGGACTTCGGAAAGGTACTTTTGGAACACCAATAGGCATGGATTGAAAGAAAAAAGAACTAAATACTATATTTCACTTTGATGTGGAAACGTAACAATATGGTTTTATTGTCTTTATTTTTCTTGTCTTTATAATATTGGCTTTATCATATTTATTTTATCCATAGATTAGAAAAATTTAGAAAGAAAGACAAAATAAATAAAGGAATTTTTTTACGAATAGATCCTTCTAATGATAAATGAAGGATGGACAAATTTTTTCATAGAAAATGGTATCAATCCACCATTGCATATTGGTACTTATCGAATATAGAATAAATCTGTTTCTCTTTGTTCTTACGAACAGAATTCTTCCATTATTACGAATAGAATATAGAATCAATATTAACCTAACCCTTGTTAGGAAAAAATCCCCTGAACAGGGGAAGTCTATAGGATAATCATAGTATAATTTTTTCCAATGCAATAAAGTTACGTAGTGTCTATTTTTCTTCGATAAAGGGGTATTTTCCATGGGTTTGCCTTGGTATCGTGTTCATACCGTTGTATTGAATGATCCCGGCCGGTTGCTTTCCGTTCATATAATGCATACAGCTCTGGTTGCTGGTTGGGCGGGCTCGATGGCTCTGTATGAATTAGCAGTTTTTGATCCTTCTGACCCTATTCTTGATCCAATGTGGAGACAGGGTATGTTCGTTATACCCTTCATGACTCGTTTAGGAATAACCAATTCATGGGGGGGTTGGAGTATCACAGGAGGAACTGTAACGAATCCGGGGATTTGGAGTTACGAAGGTGTAGCTGGGGCGCATATTGTGTTTTCTGGCTTATGCTTTTTGGCAGCTATCTGGCATTGGGTCTATTGGGATCTAGAAATATTTTCTGATGAACGTACAGGAAAACCCTCTTTGGATTTGCCCAAGATCTTTGGAATTCATTTATTTCTCTCCGGGGTGGCTTGCTT